AAGAAAAGAAACTCTTTTTTCTTATAATTACAAATTGTTCTCGATTCACCAATTCTTATCTTTTTTATCCTTTTAGAAAGGAACAATAATAAAAGAAAAAAAAAAAGATATGAAAAAAAGTCAAATATTGAGATTCTTAATTATTCTGATTTTTTTTTGTGATTAATAAACATATTTATTATACTATAATAGTATAATAAATATATTATATAGTATACTATATATAGTAAGGAAAAAGAGTTAGACCAAAAAAAGAGTACTTTTTTTATTCAAATATGGATCATAGTATCTATATTCGAATTAAAAAAAATACCTAGGTATTCTAGTTCATTTTGGGAAGGGAGTAATTACCTAACTTGTTGTGTAACTGATTGATTGGATTGAAACCCAATAAAAAAAACTTATGTTTATCAGAAATCTTATGATACTCCTTACTTTGAATTATGGACATAGCACTCTGGACTTAATCAATTTTTATTTTCCCTTATTTTCTTCCATTTTTTTTCCCTCATGTCATTTATATATGTGATGTGTGATGTGCGCGCATACGTATATGTGATATATATATATCACATATACATGTATATATAAATATATTTGTATTATATATATTTGTATGTTTATTATATATTTATATGTTAAAGTAAAAAAACAATGTATATTAAAAAGAGTATATTAAAAAAATTATCCACATACACGAAATAAGTATAGATAATAACTAAAAAGAACGATCTATTTTGAAGAATACATGTCTTTCACATACAACGATAAAAGGAGGAACCCCCCTTTTTGAATGGCAGTTCCAAAAAAACGTACTTCTATGTCAAAAAAACGTATTCGTAGAAATATTTGGAAGAAAAAAGGATATTTAGTTGCAGTAAAAACTTTTTCTTTAGCGAAATCGGTTTCCACCGGGCATTCAAAAAGTTTTTTTGTGCGACAAACAAATAATAAAGTCTTAGAATAATCTCAATTGATATAGCCTAAAGAACCCCAAATTTTGTAAGATGAATGTTAACTAATGTATTTTTCTGTATTAAATTTCTCAATATTACTTAGAACTCACTGCTGTGATATATAGAATAAGAGTTTTTTGTATATTGGGTTCTAAGTATTATTTTTTTCCCTATCACAATTGTACTTTTCACAATAGAAAAGTACAATTGTGATAGAGATTGAAACTCTTTTGTTATATGCCTATCCCAAAACTTAATTGGTTTTGTAAATGGTATTATAAATTAAAAATTATATGCGCAATAAAGAATATTAATACTTTAATTTAAATATACTAAGGTATCGAAATCATTAGAAAAAATAACAAATTTTTTGTATTTAATGATGAAATTGTGATAGATATGAAATCCTAGTTATTTGATTTTGTTCATTGAAAAAAAAAACTCAATCTTTTTCATTTGAATCCATGAAATCGGATAAATGAAAAACAAATCATAAAAAAATTGAGAAAAAAAGACAATTCTTAGTTTTATACCTCAACCGAGAAAAAACTATGGAGTTCCAACTGTTTGGAGAAAACTTAGTTTCTAGTACATGAAAGTTGATTGTTAAAAAACCCACGACGATACTACCTAGGTAGGTATTTTATTGAAGATTCAAATATTTAAACCACAAACCAGTCTTTATTCATTGATTCTAATTAATGTTTCCTAAACTATATTGAATCCTTGAATCTCGACGATTCAACATGAATTGACTATTATTATTTCAAGTAAGCCGCCGTGGTGAAATCGGTAGACACGCTGCTCTTAGGAAGCAGTGCTAAAGCATCTCGGTTCGAGTCCGAGTGGCGGCATCTTCTAAAAGAGATACAATAGATCCTAAAATGTATTCAATTCGCGATTTCCAATTCTGTAATGGGACCCCTTTTATGATATTTGTGACTTTAGAACATATATTAACTCATATCTCTTTTTCGATCATTTCAATTGTGATTATGATTCATTTGATGACCTTATTAGTCCACAAAATTGTAGGATTACGTGATTCATCAGAAAAAGGGATGATAGCTACCTTTTTCTCTATAACAGGATTATTAATTTCTCGTTGGATTTCTTCGGGACATTTTCCATTAAGTAATTTATACGAGTCATTAATCTTCCTTTCGTGTAGTTTCTTCATTATTCATATGATTCCCAAGATACGTAACCTTAAAAACGATTTAAGCACAATAATTGCACCAAGTACCATTTTTACTCAAGGCTTTGCCATGTCGGGTCTTTCAACTGAAATGCATCAATCCACAATATTAGTACCTGCTCTACAATCTCAGTGGTTAATGATGCACGTAAGTATGATGTTATTGAGCTATGCAGCTCTTTTATGCGGATCATTATTATCAGTCGCTCTTCTAGTCATTACATTTCGAAAAAACATCAAAATTTTTTGTAAAAGCTATAATTTATTAATTAAGTCATTTTTCTTTGGTGAGATTGAATATTTGAATGAAAAAAGAAGTGTTTTAAAAAACACTTCTTTTCCTTCATTTCAAAATTATTACAAATATCAATTAACTGAGCGTTTGGATTATTGGAGTTATCGTGTCATTAGTCTAGGGTTTACCTTTTTAACCATAGGTATTCTTTGTGGAGCAGTATGGGCTAATGAGGCATGGGGATCCTATTGGAATTGGGACCCCAAGGAAACTTGGGCATTTATTACTTGGACCATATTCGCGATTTATTTACATACTAGAACAAATATAAATTGGAAAGGTACGAATTCGGCACTTGTAGCTTCTATAGGATTTATTATAATTTGGATATGCTATTTTGGGATCAATCTATTAGGAATAGGTCTACATAGTTATGGTTCATTCACATAAACATCTAATTGAATAAACTACATGAAGAATACATAAGATAAAAACATCATCCCATATATAACGAAAGTTTGTTTTTATGAGTTTTTGAGAACCGTTTGAATCAAGGAATCATTCAAATTTAAATGGTTCTCAAAAACTCGAGATGTATCTAATTACAATTCTTATTCATTTTATTTCTTTTTTCATTATACAGTACAGCAAACGATTTTCAAAATATTAAATTCAAAGAATTATAAGACTTTCCTTCCGTTTCATTAATGAAACACTATCTATGATAATAATTGGATAAGATAGCGTGTACCTTGTCAACTGATAACGAGAGAACAAAATCGGGATAAATACCAATACTTATTACGGGTAGAAAGATACAGATTGAAAGAAATAGTTCTCGTAGTCCAGAATCCCAAAAATTAGAGTTTGGAATATTAAATAACTTGTATCCATAAAACATCTGACGTAACATAGATAATAAATAAATAGGAGTTAATATCATTCCAATTGCCATTACAAAAGTAATTAGCATTTTTGACATTAAAAGATATTTTGTACTAGTAATTAGTCCAAAAAATACTAAAAATTCCGCAACAAAACCACTCATTCCTGGCAATGCAAGAGAAGCCATCGAGAAGCTACTGAACATGGTAAATGTTTTTGGCATTGGGATAGATATCCCTCCCATTTCTTCGAGATAAACAAGACGTGTTCTATCACAACTCGTTCCCGCCAAGAAAAAAAGTGCAGCACCAATAAATCCATGAGAGAGCATTTGTAAAATAGCTCCATTGAGTCCCATGTCGGTTATAGAACCAATTCCTATAATTGTGAAACCCATGTGAGATACAGAGGAATAGGCTATTCTCTTTTTTAAATTACGTTGACCAAGAGAAGTTGAAGCTGCATAGATTATTTGCATTGTTCCTATTATCACCAACCAAGGAGAAAATATAGAATGAGCGTGGGGTAGTAATTCCATATTGATCCGAATCAATCCATATGCGCCCATTTTTAATAGGATTCCAGCTAAAAGCATACATGTACTGTAATGTGCTTCTCCATGGGTATCAGGTAACCATGTATGTAGGGGTATAATCGGCAATTTGACAGCATAAGCAATAAGGAAGCCAAAATAGAATATTATTTCCAATGCCACAGGATATGATTGATTAATTAATCTTTCAAAATCTAATGTTGGTTCATTGGAACCATATAAACCCATACCTAGAACTCCTATTAAGAAAAAAATGGAACCCCCTGCAGTGTACAAAATAAACTTTGTAGCCGAGTAGAGACGTTTCTTTCCCCCCCACATGGATAAAAGTAAGTAAACAGGAATTAATTCTAACTCCCACATGATGAAAAAAAGTAAAAAGTCTCGGGAGGAAAATAATCCTATTTGACCGCTGTACATTGCTAGCATCAGGAAATAGAACAACCGCGAATTTCGAGTAATTGGCCAAGCTGCTAAAGTTGCTAAAGTAGTGATAAATCCTGTCAGTAAAATGGGTCCTATGGAAAGCCCATCGATTCCTAGTCTCCAGTGGAAATCAAAAACATCTATCCATTTAGAATCTTCCTTCAATTGCATTAATGGATCATCCAATTGGAAATGATAACAGAATGCATAAGTCGTTAGAAGGAGTTCTAATAAGCATATACATATAGTATACCACCTAAACATCTTATTCCCTCTATGAGGGAATAAGAAAATTGAGGAACCCGCGAATATCGGTAAAACAACAAGTATTGTTAACCAAGGAAAATAACTCGTGATAAAGACAAGATACATTTTGACCAGAGAAGCCCGTCCTCAAAATAATATATTTTGTCGAGCACGGGCTTTTGTCGGTAAAGAGGAATCACAAATGATTCAAGTGGAGTTTTTTGTAATGTATCAATAAGATAGAGCCATGCTGCGAGTTGTTTCAGGCCCTAAATAAACACGGACACTCAAAAAATCTGTTGGGCAGGCAGATTCACATCTCTTACAACCTACACAGTCCTCGGTTCTTGGCGCGGAAGCTATTTGCTTGGCTTTACATCCGTCCCAAGGTATCATTTCCAATACATCTGTGGGGCAAGCTCGTACACATTGAGTACACCCTATACATGTATCATAAATTTTTACTGAATGTGACATTGGATCTATAAATTACAGTTTTGAACATAAAAGATTTTCGATCTGGTCAAATCAAATTAGTAGTAAATGAATCATATATTATATATTGTAATATTGTAGACACCAGACGAAACAGTGGTTTATTAAAAACAATCAATATATTTCTTAAATCAATCTGTTTATGAGAAAAGGTCAAGACACTTTGATTTTCGTTTCAACAATTATGATGATACGAGTTACACATGCGAATTAAAATTAATTGGCCAACAAATTGGTCATCATTATTTCAATATAAATATAAAAATGCAATTCCATTTTATTGAATTGCATTCAAATTCAATAAAAAATAGTATTTCAATTCTATTAAATATTTTTATGTGTCTTTATTTAAATTATCTATGATGATTATCACTAATTATTCAACAAATTCGATTGATTAATACGAGTTGATTTTCTGTTACGATGTATCGACGAAACAATAGCAAGTCCAATAGCTGCTTCAGCAGCTGCAATGGCTATAACAAAGATTGAGAAAATGTCTCCTTTTAATTGGCGACTATCAAATATATCAGAAAATGTTACAAGATTGATATTAACCGAATTTAGTATAAGCTCAAGACACATAAGCGCTCTAACCATGTTTCGACTTGTGATCAATCCATAGATACCGATAGAAAATAAATAAACACTCAAGAAAAGGACATGCTCAAACATCATTGACTAACTCCTTATCAATCTCGATTCGTTTCAATATGAATAACAATTCAACCGATTCAATTGATTAGAATAGAACAATTACACAACAAAAGAAGATATTGACGGTAGATAGATTTAACTAAAAATTTCTATTTATTTATTTAGAATTTAGTTAGAATTCTAAGAATTGGGAATCATTTTAAGTTAAGTATTTTTATTGCTTATTGTCGAGCCATAGTAATTGCACCTATCAAGGAAACTAAAAGAATTATTGAAATGAGTTCAAACGGAAGATAAAAATCTGTTGATAAATGAATCCCAATTTGTTGAACGTTATTTATTAGGTCCTGTTCCATAATCTGGTTTGACCTTGTAGTCCAAATAATTCCGTACCATGACGTATCTGGGATAGTAGTAATTAGTGAAAAAAGAATAGTTGTACAAACCATCAAAGTGACCCCATCTCCAATGGTCCAAAAATAGGAATTATTGGAATATCCTGAACCATTCATGAACATTACAGCAAATATGATCAAGATATTTATGGCTCCCACATAAATAAGGAGCTGTGCGGCAGCTACAAAATAGGAGTTTGATGAAATATAGAATAAGGATATACAAACAAGAACCAATCCCAATGAAAAGGCAGAATAAATTGGATTGGTAAATAATACTACCCCCAGACCCCCTAATACAAGAATTGACCCCAGAAATACAACAAGAATATCATGTATTGGTCCAGGTAAACCCATTATGTATAAAATACAAAATAAATAACTTTAACTATTTCATGACCTTACTTTAACTTTACTAAAAAAATGGTCCAGGAAAGGAAAAGGGGTTACCCTATTTTTGTTTTCTTGTATATAATAATGTATATGATACATTTATAATTGAATTGAATTTGAATATGGATTAATGTAGATATAGATAAAATTATTGGGCCAACCTTACTTTATTTATATTTATCCGAAAGAAAAAAAAAGAAAAAAGTAGTTGAAATTTGCTATTTTGAAATCATCACTAAAAATATATTTTTAGTTTAAATCAAAGAGTGATTCTCAACAATCATTAGTTTTTATTTGTAGTTACTGACTACCCAAAATAAAAAGCTTGGATCCTTTATATCAAAACAAAATCTTAGTAATCGGTAATTGTTCTTGAATCAAAGGATTTATCTTTGTCTATTTTTATTTGAGTCGAATTCATAACTGTTTGAATTGTGTAATCTCCAATTATTGAGATTGGTAATCGACCCAAAGCAATTTGATTATAATTCAATTCGTGACGATCATAAGTAGAAAGTTCATATTCTTCAGTCATTGATAAACAATTTGTTGGACAATACTCGACACAGTTACCACAAAATATACAAACCCCGAAATCTATACTATAATTAAGTAATTGTTTCTTTTTAATATCTCTTTCAAATCTCCAATCAACAACGGGTAGATCTATCGGGCATACACGAACACATACTTCACAAGCAATACATTTATCAAATTCAAAGTGGATTCGACCCCGGAAACGCTCTGATGTGATCGATTTTTCATAAGGATATTGAATAGTTACAGGTAAACGATTTGTGTGGGATAAGGTAATTATGAAACTTTGACCAATGTACCTTGCAGCTCGTATTGTTTGTTGACCATAATTCATGGACCCAATTACCATAGGGAACATATTGTAGATATACATGAAAAATTTGACGTTTCTTTCTCTTGTTTGATAGAGATTATGAATCTAAAATAGTGTTATCGTATTCTCTTATTTATAATGAAACAAGTTGGGAAGAAGTTGTTAATAACAGATTACCTAGAGAAATAGGTAAAAGAAATTTCCATCCAAGATTTAATAACTGGTCCATTCTCATTCTAGGTAAAGTCCATCTTGTTGTGATAGAAATGAAGAGAAACAAATAAGCTTTAGTTAATGTAATAAGGATACCCATTGTTATTCCAAAAATGCCGGCGATTTTTTTTATTCCGAAAAGCTCAGAAATGGATATATACGGAATAGGTAAATTCCACCCACCTAAGTAAAGAACTGTTACAAATAATGAAGAAACTAATAAATTTAGGTAAGAAGCAAGATAAAATAAACCATATTTGATACCCGAATACTCGGTTTGATAACCTGCTACTAATTCCTCCTCCGCTTCTGGTAAATCAAAGGGCAATCTCTCACATTCGGCTAGAGAAGAAATTAGAAAAACAATAAATCCTATAGGCTGACGCCACAGATTCCACCCCCAAAAACCATATTTTGACTGTGCTTCAACTATATCAACTGTACTTGAACTGTTAGATAATCATAGTCGATAATAACATCACTGTTCCCATCGCTATTTCAAAACCGTACGTGAGACCTCAGCTTCATACGGCTCCTCGATGGCCACAAAAAAAATGTAAGGACGGGTTCGGTATTATCACCATCTTTGGATGGATAGAATAAAGATACATCGGAAAGTCCCAAATTAGACCAATGGAATTCTGTCTGCTAGAATAATAAAAAAAGTGCTTCCGAATTGATCTCATCCTTTACAATAAAAATTTCTCTTTGTTCGGTAATAACTTAATATTTCAATAAAATACTCCTTATATCAATCAATATAAAATAAAAAGAATTAGTCATTAGTTCATGAATCGTGATAAGAATTCGATATGTATGAATATGGATAGAGAAAAGAATAAATAGGGATCCCCTTTTTTTATTATTCATTCAATTACTGCATTCCATTTCTTTTTTCCTGTTCTTCTGTCTCAGAGGAGGATACTCAAAAATAAAATAAAGAATTAATTCGTTCTTGATAGTCATTTCTTTAACCAGTGAATAGGAGCATACTCTAGATCGGAATCGTAGGGAAGTACTACTTGATCATTTCTACCAATTTCAAGTCCTTATTATGATTCGTTTTATGAAGAAATACCTCTTTTTTGATACCTTACATTATCTCCATTACTAATCCTTTGTGTACCTTGGTGTTCCTAACCGTCCACTGACTTTTGATTGATCCCCGGTATAGTAATACATATGAGACAGTAGTAGAAACTCCATACAGTTGATCTTTTGTTTGCGCCCGCTTCAAGATATGATGACTAATCAAAAAATCTTAATCTTGGGGTAAGCAGTTTACACTGCTTATTTTTACTTCAACTTTATTCTTGTACATAGGGAATGAGATTGTTTCTTCTTACTACAAATTTGGAAGCTGTTTAGTTTCACTCATATAACTATCTGGTTTAACTCATCAACCCGAATGCTGAATAAAAAAAAAAAAAAAAAAATGAAAACATCTATTCAATACATTGAACCTCTTTCTTTTTTCTTTTATTTCTAGAAGAGAGGTTCAAAGTTCATATTCCAACGAATCACACGTAGAGATATTGATAACACACATAGAGTTAATGGTATTTCATAACTAATAGATTGAGCAGCAGCTCGTAGACCACCTAAAAAGGAATATTTATTATTCGATCCATATCCTGACATAAGAAGCCCAATAGGAGCAATACTAGAAATGGCGATCCATAAAAAAACACCTATACTGAGATCGGCTAAAACAAGACGATACCCAAAAGGAATTACTAAATAACTTAGTAGAATTGATATAACCGCTATAGACGGTCCCACACTAAACAAACGAATATCTCCTCGAGATGGGAGGAGGTCCTCTTTAAAAAGTAGTTTAGTCCCATCCGCTATAGCTTGAAGAATTCCCAACGGGCCAGCATATTCAGGCCCAATACGTTGTTGTATCGCTGCAGATATTTCTCTTTCTAACCACACAATTACTAGTACCCCCATTGTTATTCCCAATATAAGGGTCAAAATGGGTACAATCCATATTAGTCCATACACTTCTTTTAAAAATTCCGATGTAGAAAAAGAATTGATAGTTTGTACTTCTGTCGTATCAATTATCATTTCAACGATCAACTTCTCCCATAATGATATCTATACTACCCAATATCGTCATGATATCAGCCAATTTCATTCTTTTAACTAGCTGAGGAAGAATTTGCAAATTGATAAAACCGGGTGGACGAATTTTCCATCTCCAGGGGAAAACACTATTATCTCCTATCAAATAAATTCCCAATTCTCCTTTTGGGGCTTCCACTCTCACATAAAGTTCTTGTTTCGACAATTCTAAATTGGGTGAAGGTTTTTTACTAATAAATCTATATTCAAAATCATTCCATTCGGAATTCTTTGCTCTATCAAAGCGTCGTACTTCTAAATTTTCATAAGGTCCTCCAGGAATTCCTTCTAGAGCCTGTTGAATAATTTTTATGGATTCCTTCATTTCACCGATTCGTACTAAATAACGAGCTAATGAATCTCCTTCTTTTTGCCATTGGACTTCCCAATCGAATTCATTGTAACACTCATAATGATCAACTTTACGAAGATCCCATTGGATTCCAGAAGCTCGTAACATCGGTCCTGATAAACCCCAATTTACAGCTTCTTCTCCACCAATAATGCCCACTCCTTCAACTCGTTCCAAAAAAATGGGATTCCACGTAATAAGTTTTTGATATTCAACAACTCCTGTTAAAGAATAATCGCAGAAATCCAAACATTTATCTATCCATCCATAAGGTAGATCAGCAGCTACTCCTCCAATACGGAAATAATTATGCATCATTCGCATACCTGTGGCGGCTTCGAATAGATCATATATCAATTCCCTTTCTCTGAAAATATAGAAAAAGGGAGTCTGTGCACCGATATCCGCCATAAAAGGTCCAAGCCATAACAAATGAGAAGCTATACGGCTCAATTCCAGCATAATTACTCTGATATAGCTAGCTCTTTGAGGTACTTGAACATTTTCCAATTGTTCTGGCGCATTTACGGTTATTGCCTCTGTGAACATAGTAGCTAAATAATCCCATCGGGTTACATAAGGTAGATATTGTATAATTGTTCGATTTTCCGCTATCTTTTCCATTCCTCTGTGTAAATAGCCCAATATGGGCTCACAGTCAATAACATCTTCACCATCGAGAGTAACGATTAGTCGGAGAACACCATGCATTGATGGGTGGTGAGGCCCCATATTGACTATCATGAGATCTTTTCTTGTAACCGGTACTGTCATATCTTTTCTTCCTTAATTCATTATTCCATGAATTCCTCAAAACGAGACTCATCAAAACAAAAAATGGAATACTACTAAAAAATTCAAACGATTAAATTAACGAGTTTTTGGCTCTCGAATATCCAACTGACCAATTAATTTCTTATAACGTACTCTATTTTTCTTTGACAAATAAGCCAGCAACCGTTGACGTTTTCCTAGAATTTTTCGTAGACCCCTTTGTGATAAAAAATCTTTTTTGTGCAATTCCAAATGTGAAGTAAGTCTCCGTATCTTATTGGTGAAACTGAATACTTGAAATTCAACAGAACCTTTGTTTTCTTCTTTTTCTTCTTGTGGAATAATGGAAATGAATGAATTTTTGACCATAAAAAATTTTTCTATCCTTTTTCTTTCTTTTTCATGGATTTTTCCGATCAGGAAAAATAATAATAATAAAAAAAAAAAAGAATTATGCCGGTTATTTTAATCTAGTACACACATCTAGTACACACAAAAATTTGGATTTATTCATATACTACTTCTTTATTTTATCCAAATCAAATTGAAAATTTGATTTGGATAGAAAGGGATAATATGTTTCCCCATTAACGAAAGAAAAGAATTTATTTCTATCTAAAAGGATTCCCCTAATTTATTTATTCCTATATCCAATTGAATGGATACACCATTAAATCTGTATCATTTACCAAAATATAACATAGCATATGCATACATCTTTCGGCTTTCATATACCGAAAATGTCACGGAATATAGATATATATATATATGATATAGGAAATATACTATTAAATTAAATAATTCTAAATCGTGGATACATATGTATCCTTGACATACTGAAACGACTGCCATTATTGGTATCAAACCAATAGCGATTCATACAAGCTAAATCTTCTAATCGGTAATTGGGCCAAAGAACAAATTTGCATTTAATGAATTTATTTGTATCCGTATTAAGATGCTTGTCCTCATCCAAAAATTTTCCAGAGTTTCTTATGTTGTTTTCATTGCAAAATAATGGATTTCTATTTCTATCCGTAACATTCCAATTATGGGAATTGAAACAAATTAAAATTCTCAATTCTCTGCGACGTCTAGGAGATAGAATATTTTCGGGAACAAGGAAATCATAATAATTTGTGTCCCCATTCACAAGCATATTCCCATATCGTACAATGGGTTTATCCAAATTCCTCTTATCAATATAACTTTTTTTTATGCATTTTCTATTAGTTTGGTGTTTATTGTTCTCGACCAATGAAATACTTATAGTTTGATATATAATCAATTTTCCATCCCTTTTTATAGATAGACGAATTGGTTCGATAATTAATATTCCTTTTTTTATCAATTCTGTAAGAGCTAGATCTTTCTGAATTAGCATTACATCCAGATGCATCTCTCCTCTTTGAATCGAGGATATAGCAATTTCTTTTGGATTTATCAGTCTAAGTAAGAGACAATATACCTTGATATTATTGATCATTCTTTGGTTCAAGGAGTCATCCCATTTTAATTGAAAAAGGAAATATTTTTTCAGGAAGAAATCTAGTTCTGCTTTCTTGTTTTTCTTGGATTGTTTTTTCTTCTTACCTTTTTTAATGGTAATGTCTGATCTCGCATAATTCTCTTCAATATCTTTTTTTTTGTTTTCTTTTCGTAGATCTGATACAAGATTTACTTGGTCCTGTTGCTCATTTTTTTGTTGGTTGGAATTTTCTAATTTAAGATATTTTTTTTGATTTATATTGATGTTTTTATTTTGACTTTTATTTTTATAAAAATAAAAGTCAAAAAGAAGTAATTTGATTGGTATAATCCATGGTTTAATCTTATATGCATCAAAAAGTAAGACAAATTCTGGGAAGAACCAAGATTCTAGATTTGATATGGTATGATAAACTCTTTCTTGATTCATTCCCATCCAATTAAAAAAAATACTTTTTTGATTGGATGGGTTGATTTCTTGATGAATCATAAGAGAAAAAATATCTTTTTTTTTCAATTTGTTGTTGATTTTTTTTTCAGTCTTAGTATTTTTATCAATTTTGGTACCGATATGTGTATTGGTCCAGGTCTCAATATTGATATTTTTTCTAAGACAAAAGTGGAGAATTCGACAATCAAAATATTTTCTATCTAGATTTTTATGCGTATCAATAATATATCCTTCTTCTAGATAATCACTAATAGCTGTACTTACCAATACATAAAATGATTCGGATTTTGGTTTATTGAAATTATATGGAATTTTTTGAACCCCGTTTACTTGTAATCTTGACCCATAAATATCAAAATCCTCCTTATCCCCATAGTTCATATATTTATGTGATAAAAGATCATATCTGTAGTGTTTTTCCCATTTTTCTTTTTGATTTGTCAATGAATCCGCTGCATAGTAATTTTGTTTCACGTAATGAATTAATTGGTCTTTTTCTTTTTTATATGAATCCACTTTAATTGAGTCCTTATTTTGAATCCTATAACGTTGATTGATTCTATTTCGCCATTTTTGCGGTACTAACCGCGACCATTTGGTTTGAGATAAATTGTATTGATAATGCCCCTTTAACCAGTTTTTCCATTCAATCATTCCAGACTTATGAATTTTCTTATGTCTTGAATTGTAATCAAATATTCCTCGTGTCATACAATAATCCTTGATTTTATCCTTAATAAAAGGATAAGTCCCCTGATATTGAAGTAGAGATTTCAATTGATACTTGTTAAGTAATTGGGTTTGTGATAATTTGTAAAATACATATGCTTGGGACAAGGAGGATAAGTCATAATACATTTTTGTACTATTACTAATATTAGTATTCGAAAAGGACTTTTTTATAGTGGAAAAAAAGTTCATTGTATTTTGATCTCTTTCATCAATTCCTTCCTGATTTGTTTGATCGTTGTAAACGGATTTATTGATTATTCTTTTTGTTGATTCAAAGAAAGGTTGGAAATAGATCCTGTGAATGGTAATCATACATAGCAAGATATCTATATATATATTTTCAATCAGAGATTTCATAAAATAATGTGATTTACGTATTAATCGTATATTTATTCTTTGGAATATCTGCCAAATATGTTTCTGTGATTTTGATCTTTTATCAGCACAAGTTAGAATTATTTTTTTCTTGTCTTTTGTGATTCGTTCTATTTGATTCCTGATTGTGATTGTTTTATCAGAAAGATCTTTCATCTTTTTTTCTATGAGTGAATAATTTGTCCAATTCATGGATTGGATTTGAATGGTTGATTTGTGAATAATCTTATTATTTATTTCGGAATCTTTTCCATTTTCAGCCGTTTCATATACTTTCACCTTGCTCAATTCAAATAAGAATATTGGGTTTACTTTTTGAATTTCCTTCATTATTCGTTTTAGAACTAGAAGTATTTTAATGATCCATCTTGTTTTTTCTTTTGAAACTTTTAGAAGTATAAAGAAATCCTTTTTAACTTTTCTAACTTTTTTTTGGAGTTCTTTATAAATGGGTTCAAAAAAGGAAGGTCGTTTTCGGGGATTCCCAAAAGGGAATTCCGCTTCCATTCCCCAAACCGTTAAAAAACAAAAATTGTCTTTTTTTCCTTTTTTTTTTATTTGATCCCTAGGATGAGATCGTATTTTAGATCTTCGCCAAGGTTTCAAACAGAAAGGAAATAGAATCTTTATCTGAATACCGTCTGCTAACCAATCTTTGGGAAATTCTGTTTCTGATAATTGAACACCATTATAAGTGCATTTAACATGCATTTCTCTATTCCACTCCTTCAAATCCTCATACCATTCGGGGAATTGGAATAATAACATACGGCCAATATTTTTAGCAATTATCAATGAAGGCAATACAATGTATTTTCTAAGAAAAGATTGGGTTACTAACATCAAACCTCTTATTGCTTGAGCAAATATAATGCTATCCCAAGTTTCTGATATTACTATACGTTCATTTTCCTCTTTTTTTTCTTCGTTTTTTTTCTCTTTTTCCCTTGTCTCTTCCTCCTCAAAATATAAATGTGAAATTTTCAATTCTGGTTCTCTCCCCACCAAATTCCTAAAAATGAGATTCATCATTTCAGAGATATAAAAAGAAGAAAAAAAAGATGTTTTGTCTATTCGATCCAAAAAAAGCGGAGAATGCACATTTGCTTGAAACATTTCCCAAATAACCGTTTTACGTCTTTGAGCACGCATGGATCCTTTGATTATATCCCGACGAAAATCCGATTGTTGCG